AAAGATACCTTCATTTAAAAGAGAAAAAGCACCCTCTGACCAAGTTTATACTTGTTGGAGTTTGATCAATGAAGAAAAAAAGGAAAACTTAAAAAACGAATTTTTAAATCGAATTGAAGCTTTAGATAAGGAAGGGTCTGTTGAAAATATACTGGAAAAAACTACTCGATTTTGTCATAACGAAACTAAAAAAGAATATTTACCTAAAATTTATGATCCATTTTTGCATGGGATCTCTCGCGGAAGAATCAAAAAATTACCTCAATTCCAAATCTTAAACGAAACCTATATAAAAAATAATATAGGAGGTTCTTGGATAAACAAGATTCATGGTATACTTCTGAAGATTAATTATCACAAATTTGAGCAAATAATAGAAAAATTTAATATAAAATCTTTAGAGAAAAAACTTTATTTTTTTTCCGAACCCCAAGAAGATAAAATTAATTCAGAAGAAGAGATAAAAATTTTCAATTTTTTATTTGATGTCGTGATAACGGATAGCAACGATCAAACTCTTATAAAAAATTTACTTTATTTCCATGAAATCAAGAAAAAAGTTCCTCGATGGTCATACAAATTAAAAAGTGAGTTGGAAGGATTGGAAGGCGAAACTGAAGAAAATGTACCTATGGAGCCTGGAATTCGTTCAAGAAAAGCAAAACGTGTAGTGGTTTTTACTGATAAAGAGCCGCATAACGAGATTTATACTAATCTCAAGGATAATAAAAATTCTGATCAAAAAAATGAAATGGCTTTGATCCGTTATTCACAACAATCTGATTTTCGTCGAGAGATAATTAAAGGATCCATGCGTTCCCAAAGGCGTAAAACTTTTATTTGGGAATTTTTTCAAGCAAAAGTACATTCCCCCCTTTTTTTTGATAGAATAGATAAACTTTTTTTTTTTTCGTTTGATATATGGGGGCTAAAAAAAAAAATTATTAGAAATTTCATGTGGAAAAAAAAAAAAAAAAAAAATGAAAAAAAAGAAGAAGAACAATTAAAAATAGAAGAAAAAAAACGGATAGAAATTGCAGAAACTTGGGATAGCTTCCTATTTGCTCAAATAATAAGAGGTTCTCTCTTAGTAACTCAATCTATTCTTAGAAAATATATTATATTACCTTTATTGATAATAATTAAAAATAGCGCCCGTATGTTATTATTTCAATTTCCCGAGTGGTCCGAGGATTTAAAGGATTGGAAACGTGAAATGCATGTTAAATGCACTTATAATGGGGTTCAACTGTCCGAAACAGAATTTCCAAGAAACTGGTTAACGGATGGTATTCAGATAAAAATCCTATTTCCTTTTTATCTTAAACCTTGGCATAAATCTAAATTTCAATCATCTCGGAAAGCTCGGCTAAAAAAAACAAAAGAAAAAGTAGAAAAAAACGATTTTTGTTTTTTAACAGTTTGGGGGATGGAAACCGAACTGCCGTTTGGTTCTGCCCAAAAAAAGCCCTCTTTTTTTGAACCTATTTCTAAAGAATTAAAAAAAAGAATAAAAAAACTCAAAACTAAGTCTTTTCTGGTTTTAAGGATTTTCAAAGAAAGAGCAACAATTTTCCTAAAAGTCGCAAAAGAAATTAAACACTGGATTATCAAAAACTTTATTTTTATAAAAGGAAAAATGAAAGACCTTTCAAAACGAAATCTAATTCCATTATTTGGCCTGAGAGAAATATATGAATTAAATGAAATTAAAAAAGATTCAATAATTAGTAATCAGACGATTCATGAACTATCTGTTCAAAATAAATCCACGGAGTGGATAAATTCTTCACTCAGTGAAAAAAAAAAAAAATTTTTTATTGATAGAATAAAGACAATCAGAAATAAAATAGAAGGAATTTCAAAAGAAAAACAAAACCTAACAAATAGTTGTAACAAATCGCGTTATGGTTATAAAATAATTAAGTCATCAAAAAAATTTTGGCAGACATTCAAAAGACAAAATACCCGATTAATTCGTAAATCTGTTTTTTTTATAAAATTTTACATCGAACAACTGTCTATAGCTATTTTTCTAGGTATCGTTAATATTCCAAGAATTACTACACAACTTTTTTTTGAATCAACAAAAACAATTATTGATAAATATATTTACAAGAATGAAGAAACTGGAGAAAAATTAAAAAAAAAAAATACCATTTATTTTATTTCGACCATAAAAAATTTAATAACAAAAAAAAATTTTTTTAGTTATGACCTACGCTCTTTATCACAAGCATATGTATTTTACAAATTATCAAAAATTCAAGTTAGTAACTTTTCGAAATTAAAAGCTGTTCTTGAATATAACATATGCATAACATCCTTTTTTGTTAAGAATCAAATAAAGGATTTTTTTCAAGAACAAGGAATCTTTCATTATGAATTAAAAGATAAAACACTTTTAAATTCCGAAGTAAATCCATGGAAAAACTGGTTACGAAGTCATTATCAATACAATTTACCTCAGGTTGCGTGGGCTAGATTAGTAACCCAAAAATGGAAAAAGAAAAGAAACGAAGACTCGCTAGTTCTAAAGCCAAGTTTAACCAAAGAGGATTCATATGAAAAAAACAAAGTTGATAATTACAAAAAACAAAATTTTTTTGAAGCCGACTTGTTATTAAATCCAAAACACAATTTAAAAAAAGATTCTATATATAATCTTTTTTGCTACAAATCTATTCATTCTACAGAAAAAAAAATGTTTGACATGTCTATAGGTATTACTCTAGATAATTGTTTAATCTCTTATTTTCTAGAAAAATATAATATTCGGGGTATGGGGGACATCCGGCATAGAAAATATTTGGATTGGAGAATTCTAAACTTTTGGTTTAGAAAAAAATTAAATATTGAGCCCTGGATTGATACCAAGAGTAAAAAAAAATATATTAAGACTAAAGTTCAGAATTATCAAAGAGTTGATAAAATAACTAAGACGGGTCTTGCCAATAAAAAAATAAACTTTTTTGATTGGATGGGAATGAATGGAGAAATAATAAATCGTCGTATAACAAATTTTGAATTTTTTTTCTTTCCAGAATTTTTATTTTTTTCTAGTACATATAAAAAGAAACCTTGGGTGATACCAATTAAATTACTTCTTTTCAATTTTAATGAAAACAAAAATGTTAATAAAAAGATCACTGTAAAGAAAAAAAGTTTTATATCATCAAATGAAAAAAAATACCCTCGATTTTATAATCTAAATAAAGAAGAAAAAGAATCGGCGGGTCAAGGAGAGCTTGAATCAGATAGAGAAAAAAAAATAAATCCTGAACCAGCTATATCAAACCAAGAAAAAAATATTGAAGAAAATTATGCGGAATCGAAGATAAAAAAACGTAAAAATAAAAAACAATACAAAAGCAATGCAGAAGCGGAACTCGATTTATTTCTCACAAGGTATTCGCGTTTTCAATTGCGATGGAATTGTTTTTTTAATCAAAAAATTCTCAATAATGTAAAAGTATACTGTCTCTTGGTTAGACTAAAAAATCCAAACGATATAGCGATATCCTCTATTGAAAGAGGGGAGATGAGTCTAGACATTCTAATGATTGAGAAGAATTTAACTTTTGCAAAATTAATAAAAAAAGGAATTTTTATTATTGAACCTGTACGTTTGTCTGTAAAAAACGATGGACAACTTATGATATATAGAACCATAGATATTTCATTGGTTCAAAAAAAAAAAAAAAAAAAAAGTAAAATATACAAAAAAAATTTTGAAAAATCCATTACAAAATATCAAAACAAAACTGTAAAAAAAAAAAAAAATTATGATTTCTTTGTTCCGGAAAATATTCTATCCCCTAAACGACGTAGAGAATTTCGAATTCTAATTTGTTTCAACTTAAAAAAAAAAAATACGAGGAATATAAATTCAAGATTTGATAAGAATACTCAAAACTGGACCACAGTTTTGCATAAAAAGAAAGATCTTGATAAGGATAAAAAAAACCTCATTAAATTAAAATCCTTTCTTTGGCCCAACTTTAGATTAGAAGATTTAGCTTGTATGAATCGCTATTGGTTTAATACTACTAACGGAAATCATTTCAGTATGATAAGAATACATATGTATACACGATTTAAAATTCATTAATGATAGATCCTTTTTACTATAAAACTAATATATAAGTTACGGTATATGAAAACAACTGTATGCACAAATATGAGGGATTGTTTTAAATTAAATCTTTATACATGAGATTAATTTTATCAATGACGTAGATACCAATCAGAACAGATATATAAATAAATTAAAAGAATCCTCCTTTTTAGATCTAATTTTATACTTTTTAATAAAATTAAGAATAAAAAGTTGCTAATTAAATTCTGATCCTTGTACAAAAAAAATACCACTATTATTACTGATCAGTAAAACTCATATCTTTCAATTCATATAAAAAAGGGAAGGATTTCTTTTTATGATAAAAAATACATTCATTTCATTTCAAGAAAAAAAAGAAGAAAGCAGGGGATCCGTTGAATTTCAAGTATTCAGTTTCACTAATAAGATACGAAGACTTACTTCACATTTGGAATTGCACAGAAAAGATTATTTATCTCAGAGGGGTCTACGAAAAATTCTGGGAAAACGTCAACGACTGCTGGCCTATTTGTCAAAAAAAAATAGAGTACGTTATAAAGAATTAATTAATCAGTTGAATATTCGGGAATTAAAAACTCGTTAAATTACAAAATTGTGAATTAATTAATTTTTTAGATATTTAATTTTTTCAGAAACTTATTTTTCAGCAATATAATTCATGCTAGAACGAATCAAGGAAAAACTTATGAAGAGACCTGTTACAGGAAAAGATCTTATGATAGTCAATATGGGACCTCACCACCCATCCATGCATGGTGTTCTTCGCTTAATTGTTACTCTAGATGGCGAGGATGTTGTGGACTGTGAACCCATATTGGGTTATTTACACAGGGGAATGGAAAAAATTGCAGAAAACCGGGCAATTATACAATATTTACCTTATGTAACGCGATGGGATTATTTAGCTACTATGTTTACAGAAGTAATAACAGTAAATGGACCAGAACAATTGGGAAATATTCAAGTTCCTAAAAGGGCCAGCTATATCAGAGTAATTATGCTGGAATTGAGTCGTATAGCTTCTCATCTGTTATGGCTCGGCCCTTTTATGGCAGATATTGGTGCACAGACTCCTTTTTTCTATATTTTCAGAGAACGCGAATTTATATATGATCTATTCGAATCTGCCACCGGTATGAGAATGATGCATAATTTTTTTCGTATTGGAGGAATTGCGGCTGATTTACCTTATGGTTGGATAGATAAATGCTTGGATTTTTGTGATTATTTTTTAACCGAGGTTGTTGAATATCAAAAACTGATTACACGAAATCCTATTTTTTTAGAACGGGTTGAAGGGGTTGGGATTATTGGTGGGGAAGAAGCAAAAAATTGGGGTTTATCCGGACCAATGCTACGCGCATCCGGAATACCATGGGATCTTCGTAAAGTTGATCGTTATGAGTCTTACGATGAATTTGAATGGGAAATTCAATGGCAAAAACAAGGGGATTCATTAGCTCGTTATTTAGTACGACTTAGCGAAATGACAGAATCCATAAAAATTATTCAACAGGCTCTGGAAGGACTTCCGGGAGGTCCCTATGAGAATTTAGAAAGCAGAGGCTTTGATAAAAAAAGGAATCCAGAATGGAATGATTTTGAATATCGATTCATTAGTAAAAAACCTTCTCCTACTTTTGAATTATCGAAACAAGAACTTTATGTAAGAGTTGAAGCCCCAAAAGGGGAGTTGGGAATTTTTCTCATAGGAGATCAAAGTGGTTTTCCTTGGAGATGGAAAATAAGACCGCCGGGTTTTATTAATTTGCAAATTCTTCCTGAACTAGTTAAAAGAATGAAATTGGCTGATATTATGACGATACTCGGTAGCATAGATATAATTATGGGAGAAGTTGATCGTTAAAATGATAATTTATGCAACAGAAGTACAAACTATAAATTCTTTTGTTAGATTGGAATCTTTAAAAGAGGTCTACGGACTAATATGGATGTTTGGCCCTATATTTTCTCTTGTATTGGGAATCATAACAGGTGTACTAGTAATTGTGTGGTTAGAAAGAGAAATATCTGCAGGGATACAACAACGTATTGGACCTGAATACGCGGGCCCGTTGGGAATTCTTCAAGCCCTAGCCGACGGGACAAAACTACTTTATAAAGAAGATCTTCGTCCAGCTAGAGGAAATAGCCCTTTATTTAGTATTGGACCGTCGATAGCAGTTATCTCAATTTTACTAAGTTATTCAGTAATTCCCTTTAGCAATCACCTTGTTTTAGCGGATCTCAATAGCGGTATTTTTTTATGGATTGCTATCTCAAGTATTGCTCCTATTGGACTTCTTATGTCAGGATATGGATCAAATAATAAATATTCTTTTTTAGGTGGTCTGCGAGCTGCTGCCCAATCGATTAGTTATGAAATACCATTAACTCTATGTGTTTTATCAATATCTCTACGTGCGATTCGTTGAAATATAAACATTTTTACTATAATACGTTTCTTCTAGACGAATTAAGTTAAAAACGGAATATATATATTTATTTTTGGATTAATCTTAATAAAAGGAATTTGATAGTTATATATGAGTGAAAAAAACTGCTCAGAAATTAGCAGTAAAAAATTTGAGTCTCATTTCCTATGTACAAAGGTTAAACGGAAATAAACATAATCATAATAATCACTTTACCCCAAGGTTGGTTGATTTAGTCATCCTGGCTTGAAGCGGGTTCAAAATATTAACCGTATGGCGTTTTCACTATCAGTTATATAGATTAACATATATGTATTACAAAGTGAGCGGCAATTAGGTAAAAGTGAGTGGAAGGTTAGAAACACCAAAATACACAAAGAATTTGTAATAGAGATTAAACAAATTGCAAAGGATATTTATGCATACCATAAGATAACAAAAAAAGAAGATTAATTGGGGCTTGAAATTAGTAGAAATGATCAGACAGTACTCCCCAAGATTCCGATTCAGAGTATGCTCCTATCCACCGATAAATGTAATGACTATCAGAAACGAAATAATCTTTTATTTTTTAAGTCCACCACCTTTTTTATAAAAAAGTAAAGAAGAATAGGAACGAAACAAGGATAGTTTTTTCATATATTTCGAAAATAAAATAGAATTTCTGTCATGAATAATAAACTAATAGGATGTCTAATTCTTTTTCGTAATTGAAAACCACGATGGGCTGAAATACCTTTTTTTATTTTTACAAGGAGTTTTTTATTAAAGGATTAAGTTATGACTCAACAAATAGAAATTAAATTTTGTAAAAGATGAGATGAATTCCGAAGCGCTTTTTTTCTTATAATTTGAGCAGACAGAACTCCATTGGTATAATTCGGGACCCCAGATATATTTATATTTAATCTATTTTAGAACACATCATATCCATCGAAATAATACTAATCTGGTCCTTAGATTTATTTATGGCCCCCGAGGAGCCGTATGAGGCGAAGACCTCATGTACGGTTTTGTAATAGCGGTGAGAATAGTAATGTTATCGCCGACTAGGATTATCTAACAGTTTAAGTACAGTTGATATAGTTGAGGCACAATCAAAATATGGTTTTTGGGGATGGAATTTGTGGCGTCAACCTATAGGTTTTATCATTTTTCTAATTTCTTCCCTAGCAGAATGCGAGAGATTACCGTTTGATTTACCAGAAGCGGAAGAAGAATTAATAGCAGGTTATCAAACTGAATATTCAGGTATCAAATTTGGTTTATTTTACGTTGCTTCTTATCTAAATCTATTAATTTCCTCATTATTTGTGACAGTTCTATACTTAGGCGGTTGGAATATTTATATTCCGTATATATCCATTCTAGAGCTATTTGAGAGGGATCAAACTTTTGGAACAACAACAGGTATCTTTATTACATTAGCTAAAACATATTTGTTCTTGTTCATTTCTATCGCAACAAGATGGACTTTACCTAGGCTAAGAATGGATCAACTACTAAATCTTGGATGGAAATTTCTTTTACCTATTTCCCTTGGTAATCTATTATTAACAACTTCTTTCCAACTCTTTTCACTATAAATTGAAAATGAATCCAATATATTCATTACTTGTTTTAAACAAGAGAAAGAAACAAAGATCAAATTATTTATAGATAATTACAATATGCTTCCTATGATAACCGGGTTCATGAATTATGGTCAACAAACCCTACGAGCTGCAAGGTATATTGGTCAAGGTTTCATGATTACCTTATCCCACACAAATCGTTTACCTGTAACTATTCAATATCCCTATGAAAAATTAATAACCTCGGAACGTTTCCGCGGGCGAATACATTTTGAATTTGATAAATGCATTGCTTGTGAAGTATGTGTTCGAGTATGTCCTATAGATCTACCTATTGTTGATTGGAAATTGGAAACGAATATAAAAAAAAACGATTGCTTAATTACAGTATTGATTTTGGAATTTGTATATTTTGCGGTAATTGTGTTGAATATTGTCCAACAAATTGTTTGTCAATGACCGAAGAATATGAATTTTCAACTTATGATCGTCACGAATTGAATTATAATCAAATAGCTTTGGGTCGTTTACCAATGTCAGTAATTGACGATTACACTATTCGAACAATTTTAAATTCACCTCAAACAAAAAAAGGGTAAACCCATTAAGTTTATAAAAAAAAATTCAATTTTTTTTAATTATATAAAGAATTTAATTAAAAACTTGTATTATATTTATATAATAATCTTAAGTATTAAGGCTATTTAATATAAAAAATTCGTAATTACTTTATTTAAACAGATAGGTTGAACACTTTAGGATAAAAAAGCGAAACTGTCTAATAATTGTATCTACATAAATTCATATCCATTAGATTATAATTTCACTCTATTAGAAACATATTAAAAACAAATTCCCCGGTTAAATTAATAAGGTCATGAAAAGGGTTTCGATTTTTTCTTATTTTAATAATATAATGGATTTGCCTGGACCAATACATGATTTTCTTTTAGTTTTTCTGGGATCCGGTATTCTAGTAGGAGGTCTGGGAGTGGTATTACTTCCCAACCCAATATTTTCGGCCTTTTCCTTAGGATTTGTTCTTGTTTGTATATCTTTATTGTATATTCTATCAAATTCCCATTTTGTAGCTGCTGCACAACTCCTTATTTACGTGGGGGCCATAAATGTTTTAATCATATTTGCTGTGATGTTCATGAATGATTCAGAATATTACACAAATTTCAATCTGTGGACCGTCGGGAATGGGATTACTTCGTTGGTTTGTACAACTATTCTTTTTTCATTAATTTCTACAATTCTCGATACGTCGTGGTACGGGGTTATTTGGACTACAAGATTAAACCAGATTCTAGAGCAAGATTTAATAAGTAATAGTCAACAAGTAGGAATTCATTTATCAACAGATTTTTTTCTTCCGTTTGAACTCATTTCAATAATTCTTTTAGTTGCTCTGATAGGTGCAATTTCGGTGGCTCGTCAATAAAAAACGTTCAATAAGTAAAGACTAAAGAAAACTTTATGTATGTTATGATATTTTTTTTGTTCATTCAATTAAAACTATTTAATATTTTAAATGTATATATATATTTAAAATATTTTTTTTACCAAAATTTTACCTAAATATATTTTTTTATTCGTACTTTTTTGTTATATTCTAGTTGATTGAATCCGGTGAATTATTGTTCATATTGAAATGAATCAAAATTGATAAGGAGTTGCTGAATGATACTCGAACATGTACTTGTTTTGAGTGCCTATTTATTTTTGATTGGTCTTTATGGATTGATCACGAGTCGAAATATGGTTAGGGCTCTTATGTGTCTTGAACTTATACTCAATGCAGTTAATATGAATTTCGTAACATTTTCTGATTTTTTTGATAATTCCCAACTAAAAGGGGATATTTTCTGCATTTTTGTTATAGCAATTGCAGCCGCTGAAGCAGCCATTGGATTCGCTATAGTTTCGTCAATTTATCGTAACAGAAAATCAACTCGCATCAACCAATCGACCTTATTAAATAAGTAGCATAAATAAAAAAATTATAGATTTTAATTTGCATATATATATATAATAGGGTATGACTTACTAGATTATATTTGTGAAAATAAAAGAAATCAAAGTATTTTAGCCCCTTTTTTTAATCAATTGAGCCAGAATTCATTACAAAAATTCTATTAAAGGAAATCATTGCTTCATCTAGTATTTTAATATATCATTCAGTTAGAAGTTTACTAGATTGAAAATTTATGACATTCAAAAAACTATAGATCCTATGTCACATTCAGTAAAAATTTATGATACCTGTATAGGATGTACTCAATGTGTCCGAGCATGCCCTACAGACGTATTAGAAATGATACCTTGGGATGGATGTAAAGCTAAGCAAATAGCTTCCGCCCCAAGAACCGAGGACTGTGTTGGTTGTAAGAGATGTGAATCTGCCTGTCCGACGGATTTTTTGAGCGTTCGAGTTTATTTATGGCATGAAACAACTCGAAGCATGGGTCTAGCTTATTGATACGTTACCGAAAACCTCATTTGAATAAATTTGGAATAAATTTATTATTATTTTTTTTTTGACAAGTACTCGTACTCAAAAAAGTTAAATTATAATTTTTTATTTATTATAGTTTTTTTGAGTACGCGTTCTTTGGACCTGGTGTATCTTGTCTTTACCACGAATGATTTTCCTTGGTTAACAATAATTGTTGTTTTTCCAATATCTGCTGGTTCGTTAATGTTATTTCTCCCGCATAGGGGAAATAAAGTAAATAAATGGTATACTATATGCATTTGTATCTTAGAACTTCTTCTAACGACCTACGCTTTTTGTTATAATTATAAAATGGACGATCCATTAATTCAACTGTCCGAAGATTATAAATGGATAAAATTTTTTTATTTTTACTGGAGAGTGGGAATAGATGGACTTTCTATAGGAACAATTTTACTGACGGGATTTATTACTACTTTAGCTACGTTAGCGGCTTTTCCTGTTACTCGGGATTCCCGATTATTTCATTTCCTGATGTTAGCAATGTACAGCGGTCAAATAGGATTATTTTCTTCTCGGGATCTTTTACTTTTTTTCATCATGTGGGAATTTGAATTAATTCCCGTTTATCTACTTTTATCCATGTGGGGTGGAAAGAAACGTATGTATTCAGCTACAAAATTTATTTTATACACTGCAGGAAGTTCTATTTTTTTATTAATAGGAGTTTTAGGTATAAGTTTATATGGTTCGAACGAACCAACATTAAATTTAGAACTATTAGCTAATCAATCCTATCCTGTCACACTCGAAATACTATTTTATATTGGATTTCTTATTGCTTTTGCCGTCAAATCACCGATTATACCTTTACATACTTGGTTACCTGACACCCACGGCGAGGCACATTACAGTACCTGTATGCTTCTCGCTGGAATCTTATTAAAAATGGGAGCATATGGGCTGGTTCGAATCAATATGGAATTATTACCTCACGCTCATTCTATGTTTTCTCCTTGGTTGATGGTAGTCGGTACAATCCAAATAATTTATGCAGCTTCAACATCTCCTGGTCAACGTAATTTAAAAAAGAGAATAGCCTATTCTTCTGTATCTCATATGGGTTTTATAATTATAGGTGTTGGTTCTATAACGGACCCTGGACTTAATGGAGCTATTTTACAAATAATCTCTCATGGATTTCTTGGCGCTGCACTTTTTTTCTTAGCAGGAACTAGTTATGATAGAATTCGGCTTGGTTATCTTGATGAAATGGGTGGAATGGCTATCTCCATTCCAAAGATATTTACAATGTTTACTATCTTATCGATGGCTTCCCTTGCATTACCGGGCATGAGTGGTTTTGTTGCAGAATTAATCGTTTTTTTTGGAATAATTACCAGCCAAAAATATTTATTAATTTCAAAAATTTTAATTATTTTTGTAGTGGCAGTTGGAATGATATTAACTCCTATATATTTATTATCTATGTCACGCCAAATGTTCTATGGATACAAGTTAATTAATGTCAAAAACTTTTCTTTTTTTGATTCTGGACCCCGAGAGTTATTTCTTTCAATCTCTATTCTTCTACCAATAATAGGTATTGGGATTTATCCTGATTTTGTGCTCTCATTAGCAAGTGACAAGGTCGAATCCATTTTATCTAATTATTTTTATGGCTAGTTTTCAGGAAATAAAAAAAGCATTAAATTGAATTGTAATCAGAAGTCTTTGGTCTTTGTATTGTGAGAACCTTTTGAATCATTGTACTACTTGATTCAAAAGGTTCTTGGTTATTTACTACTAAAACTAAATTAGATTTCTTAACTTAATATGAAGTTCTATATAGATGCTATTCTTTTTTATTTGGATTCCTTTATTTTTTTGTTATTGTTTTATTTAATTCGATGTAAATGAACCATAACTATGTAAACCAATTCCTAAAAGATTGACGCCAAAATAGCATATCCAAATTAAAAGAAAGCCTATAGAAGCCACAATTGCAGAATTTATACCCCTAACATTCCTATTTGTTTTAATATGTAAATAAATTGCGAATATGGTCCAAGTAATAAACGCCCAAGTTTCTTTTGGATCCCAACTCCAATATGAACCCCACGTCTCATTAGCCCATACAGCTCCTGAAAGAATGCCGACGGTTAAAAAAAGAAATCCAAGACTAATAATACGAAAACTCCAATAATCTAATTGTTCAATCAATTGATACCTATAATAATTTCGAGAAAAACTAAAATTAATGTTTTGTTGTAGTAAAATAGAATTTCTTTCATTTATGTCGTAAAGTACATCAAAATAAAATAATTTCTTAAATGAATTATTTTCTTTTATATTCTTTTTCCAAAAAGTAGGGCCAACTTTGCGAAATGTAATGACTAGAAGAGCTATTGATAATAATGATCCGCATAACATAGCGCCATAGCCTAATATCATCATACTTACGTGCATCATTAACCACTGGGACTGGAGAGCTGGTACTAATATTGAAGACTGAGGCATTTTGTTTAAAAGACCTGAAGTAGCAAAACCCTGAATAAAAATAGCACTTGGCGCAGTTATTGCGTTTAGGTAATTTTTTTGTTTTTTATTAAAATAGGAAACAATATGAATAATTGAAAAAGCCCACGAAAGAAAAATTAATGATTCATATAAATTACTTAATGGAAAATGTCCTGAATAAATCCAACGAGTGAATAATAATCCTGTGATACCAAAAAACGTAATTACGATTCCTTTATCTGATGAATTAAAAAATCCTATCATTTCATCTAAATTAACTAATAAAGTTAAAAAATAAATTGTCAGTACAATAGAAACGACCGAAAAAGATATATGAGTTAATATATGCTCTAAAATTGAAAAAATCATAAAAAATATGTTAAAAATTAATAAATTAATACTAGGTTTTACCCTATTTTCGAAAAAAGTCGGGTATTAGTTTGATTATAAAACTTCTAATATAATATAATATATCTTTTATAAGATCTTATGCCGCTACTCGGACTCGAACCGAGATGCTATAGCACTGCTTCCTAAGAGCAGCGTGTCTACCAATTTCACCATAGCGGCAACTTGTTCAAAACAATACTAACAAATTTTTATTCAATCGTCGAGATTAAAATATAAATAAAGAGGCTAATTCAATGGAATTTACTATTAATTTCATGAATAAAAACCTGTTTAAATAGGTTTTTGGGGTTTTAATTCAATTAAGATCTTTTTTTTTTACCTGAGTTAGTTTAAATTTTTTAAATTAACTTTTTGTACTTTCTTTTTTTTATAGAATACAATAAAAAATGCTTTTTCTAAAAATTAAAACTTCGCCAAAATACTTAGAAATTTTAAATAAAATAAGATTCGCCTAATTGCTCAAGATAACAAAAATAATTATCAAACCATCTGTTTTGCTACATAGTTTTATACTGTACAAACAGTACAAACATAAGATTTTTTGATCACTTAGAAAAAATATAATATATTATTATTTATTATTATCTAATATTCACTTGTTATGGATAGATGCTTTTATCAATTTGATTCCAAGTAAAGAATATAACAATTCAGATAAATAATAATTCCTAAAGGTATAAAGTTAAAAGTTTTTCACTTAGAATTAATTAATTTTAAGAACCTATTTATTTCGCTTAAAGATCTTGTATTTCCTCGTTAAGAGGAAATACAAAATATTTTTTTTTTTATTGCATCAAGTTAGTGATGGGGAAAATAAGAATCCCTTGTTTGAAAAAAAAATGTTAACCTTTATTTTTATCTATATATTGTCTTTTTGTTCCTCTTTTGGTTCCTAATTTTTTTTTCTAAAAAATTAGTTTTTTTGTTAGGATAATTCTAATTATTATAGTGTTTTTTATTTATTTTGTTGTACAAAAAAACTTTTTGAATTACCTGTAGAAAGTGATTTACCTAACGAAAAAGCTTTCAACGATGTCCAATATCCCTTCCTTTTCCAAGTTTTTTTACGAATACGCTTTTTCGAGATAGAAGTACGTTTTTTTGGAACTGCCATTCAAAAATGAAAAAAAAGTTTTTCAGTGGTATAATTGGATGTCAAAGACATTTATTATGCTATTCGTTCGTACTCCATATTGAGTTTTTTCTTTAAAATTTTATTATATATTATTTTCAAAACAAAAAAAACATTCAAAAGTTTAAAACCCAACGGCTTTTTACTTTTTTTATAAATTTTGGTTATTAAAATTTTATTTTATTTAACGTTTGAAATCCGTACGAGAGTGCTCATTTAATTAATCTCTACTGATAGATTATATTATCAATAAAATTATGAAATTATAATAATCTTTCTTGCAAAAAAAAAAGATCACTTAGTGTACTGGAAGACAGTCACTAAATTCCAAAATTAAAATTAATTCCTTAATAATTCTAAATTATCAAACTCAAATAAAATTTTTATGTAAAGTTTTTTCTTATATATCTTATATAATAAATATTAAGTATTTTTTTTGTCGTGTAAATCTTTGTTCTATTCTTAATATATGTATATAAATTTATTGTAGTACGGAATTTTAATTAACTTTTTATATATCTGTAGAAAATCACAATTTTATTTAGTAGTAATAAAAAAGACAAATAATTTTTTTTTTTTGCAATAGCTTAGTAATATTAATATTATTTAATCACTTCTAATTTTTTTATTTGAATATATATTTATTTTCAAAGATTTATGAAGGATTATACTAATTCAAAAAAATTTATATTTCGGTTTGAAATCGCGTGCTTTTTTGTCCCTTTTGAAAAAAATATATATGTATATATACAAACCAGTGAATAAGAAATAAAAAATTTAAGAATAAAATAAAAAGGGTTTTTTTATTTTATGGAACATACATATCAATATTCATGGATCATCCCTTTCATTACACTTCCAGTACCTATTTTACTAGGAGTTGGACTTCTACTTTTTCCGACAGCAACAAAAAACCTTCGGCGTATGTGGACTTTTCTGAGTATTTTTTTGTTAAGTATAGTTATGATCTTTTCACTCTATCTATTTATTCAACAAATTTTTATAAGTTCTATTCATCAAAATGTATGGTCTTGGACCATAAATAATGCATTTTCTTTTGAGTTCGGTTACTTTATTGATCCACTTACGTCTATTATGTCAATATTAATTACAACTGTTGGAATTTTGGTTCTGATTTATAGTGACAATTATATGTCTCATGATCAAGGATATCTGAGGTTTTTTGCTTATATGGGTTTTTTTAATACTTCAATGTTAGGATTAGTTACTAGTTCTAATTTGATCCAAGTTTATTTTTTTTGGGAATTAGTCGGAATGTGTTCATATTTATTAATAGGTTTTTGGTTCACACGGCCTGTTGCGGCGAATGCTTGTCAAAAAGCTTTTGTAACTAATCGTGTAGGGGATTTTGGTTTATTATTAGGCATTTTAGGTCTTTATTGGATAACTGGCAGTTTTGAATTTCAGGATTTGTTAGAAATATTCAATAATTTAATTTTAAATAATAGAGTAAATATCTTATTCCTTACTTTGTGTGCATTTCTCCTATTTGTGGGTCCTATTGCTAAATCCGCACAATTTCCTCTTCATGTATGGTTACCTGATGCCATGGAGGGCCCTACTCCAATTTCGGCTCTTATACATGCTGCTACTATGGTAGCGGCGGGAATCTTTCTTGTAGCTCGTCTTCTTCCTCTTTTTATAGTTATCCCTTCTATAATGTATATAATATCTTTGATAGGTATAATAACAGTACTCTTAGGAGCCACTTTAGCTCTTGCTCAAAAAGACATTAAGAAAGGTTTGGCCTATTCTACAATGTCTCAACTGGGTTATATGATGTTAGCTCTAGGTATGGGGTCTTATCGATCCGCTTTATTTCATTTGATTGCTCATGCTTATTCGAAAGCTTTGTTGTTTTTAGGATCTGGATCCATAATTCATTCAATGGAAGCTATAGTTGGATATTCTCCCGATAAAAGTCAGAATATGATTCTTATGGGTGGTTTGACAAAACATGTACCGATTACAAAAACTGCCTTTTTAGTAGGAACACTTTCTCTTTGTGGTATTCCACCCCTTGCTTGTTTTTGGTCTAAAGATGAAATTCTTAATGATAGTTTGTTGTTTTCGCCGATTTTTGCAATAATAGCTTGTTCAACAGCGGGATTAACCGCATTTTATATGTTTCGGATTTATTTACTTACTTTTGAAGGACATTTAAACACTTATTTTATAAATTACAGCGGAAAAAAAAGTAGCTCCTTATATTCAATCTCTTTATGGGGTAAAGAAGAAGAAAAAAGACTTAATAGAAATTTTGAGTTAGTACCATTATTAACAATGAATAATATGAAAAGAGCTTCTTGTTTTTGCCATAAAACATATAAAATTAGTAATAATGTAAGAAATCAAACTTTTATTACTGTTGAAAATTTTGGACTTAATACAAGAACTTTCTATTATCCCCATGAATCAGACAATACTATGCTATTTCCCATGCTTGTATTGCTTTTATTTACTTTGTTTGTTGGAGCCGTAGGAACTCCTTTCAATCAAGAAGGAATAGACTTTGATATATTATCAAAATTATTCACGCCGTCGATAAACCTTTTGCATAAAAATTCACAAAATTTTGTAGATTGGTATGAATTTTTGAGAAATGCAACTTTTTCAGTCAGTATAGCTTTTTTTGGAATATTTATAGCATACTGTTTATATAAGCCTTTTTATTCATCTTTATTAAATTTAATCTTACTTAATTCATTTCAAAAATGGAGTTCTAAAAGAATTCGGTGGGAAAAACAAATAAATATTGTATATAATTGGTCGTATAATCTTGGTTACATAGATGCTTTTTTTAAAACATCTTTAATTGAAAGTATA